AATGAGTTTTGAGAGGCGAAACCAAACCGCCTGGTTTCTACTAAACCGCCCCACTCCCAAGGATCTTCGATAAACTTCCCTACCGTCCCCACTTCTACTTCCCCTCTACATACTTCCCTAAAGCCTGATCCGCCCAACGAAACGAATTCTGATCTTTGTTCCTAATATTCCGAAGTTGAGGATCGAGCTTTCGTGTGTCACTGATTTAGGGTTGCTTTGTTGTCTGTAGCAGCGCGGTTGGATTCTGCTCGTTCGTGGGGGTCTCCCTTTCTGGGTGGAGGGGATAGCCCTAATCCTCGGTCCGGGTTTGCTGTTGAGGGTAACGAAAAGCTAAGCCCTAGGCTGGTTGGTAGTAGGTATAGAGCTCCTCCTTTTCTTTTCCGCTTACCACTATTCCTCCCATCTTTCAACGCCTTCCACCCATGGCCGCCCAGTACCTGTAAGAAGTGCCCACCCTCTCAAACCTGACACGGGAGAGGATAATAGTACAGCCTCGAGGCGAACAGCTCTTTTCTAAGGGAAGAACACCTAGCCCAGCTTTCTTTCCGATAGATATATAAGGGCTTAAAAGCGCCTTGCCCACCTCTATTAGCAAGTTGAGATCCGATTCCTTTTTTTTTACGAAACCGGTCTGAATTCGCCCCTTTCATTGAGGATTCTAACCCTTGTATAGGTTGGGCACCTGAGTCGCCTTAGTCCATTGGTTCAGTATCTAAGAAAGCACGTCTCTCTTTCCTTCCTCCGGCACACTCTACATCTGTCCTTGAGCTATCCAAGGGATCGAGTGATTCCCCGAAGGTTTGTAACTCGAGGAATGTTGGACATAACCCGCATAGTCGACTCTGAATCTTCCCCTTTGCATGAACTCCCCGCCCTCAAAACGATAAATGCATCAGACCTTCCTTCTTTCCTTAAGACCTTGCGACTGAGGATCAGCAACAGGCACATCTCACTAGCGCATCTCGTCTCTTTCCCTAAGGTTTTTTATTCGAGGAATGTTCACTCTACGCTAGAGCACAAAAGGCTCGGTACCTCTAAAGGGTTGGTGTGGCTAAGTAAAGCTGCTCGAAAGCCTTCATTTCATCGCTGTTTGTGTTCTGCCCTGTTCTTTCTCTAATCTCGACCTATGGCATCTATCTAGATCCCAATTCTAGATTCCGGCGGAGGACTGGCAACTCCTCCCGGCCCTCCCTGACCAACCGGCTTCCCAAAACAATAAATAAACTAAAAGCGCGGTTCGTAAAGGAGGTTATATATATGTAAAAAAGGTGGGGGTCAAGCCTTTTATATATATGTATAAGAATAGCCTTGTTTATACAAATAAGGTGAGGCCTATCTCAGTAATGGGGTGGGGAAGGAAAAGTAAAGTGGGCAGCGGGTTTCCTTCGCGTTACTATCTATGTGTTATCTATTTGTCTCCTTGTTTAGGAGAGATCTTTTGATTAATAGAAAATAGGAGGAGTACTTGGTAGGAAATGTTTTCTCAGTGTTCGTTGTATCAGCTTTCTTCGGAGATTGATAATGTGTTCAGTGCTTTTAGTCAGCAATACCCCTTTGGGGAAGAAAAAGTGAGTGAGATTAAACAAGCTGTTTTGTCAGGAACGTATGTTTTCTCTCCTTTAAAGTTCTTAGTGCTACCTAATGATTACCCAAGAACGAACTTCTTCCATGTTTTCAGTGTCCCTGATTTACCGAATGTTTATTTCGCGGTGCTTGCTGAATCTGAAGATAATCTTGTTTTCATAGCTCTTTCGCGTGTTCTAAGTTTGACTTTTGATTCTTATTCTTTGGAGAATTCGTTCGCCTTTCGAACGGCTAAGGAGGGGAGGAAGGGCTTTTATGGAGAAGTTCTCAAATGGGGTCAAGTTGGAATGCTTCTTCATTTCGATTTGACTCCTTCTTTGAATACACTTTCTCGCTCCCGCCTCTTGGCTAAACTCGAACCCGTGCTGAACGATCCATCTATTTTTCGACTAGTCTCATCCTTTTTTGAATTACCAATTCTTGATGAGGATGGACGAGATTGGTCAGCGGAGACTGGGGTACCGTCTGCAGGCCTTCTCGCCTGCGTCTTACTCAATTTCTATTTAGACAGCTTTGATCGAACATTCATCAACCGCTTTCCACATCTTCCTTTTGTTCGCTATGTCCATGAAATAATTCTTGCTATTCCTTTGAACAATCAAGATTTTCTTTCGAGGAGATCAAAAATCTCTTGAGAGAGCTGCATCTTTCTGCAAAACTCATTTACATAGTAAGAGGTGGCTTTCCAATTTCCTGTCTCGGTGGGCTCTTATCTGTTGACGAAGGAGGTTTCATCCACTTTGTTGAAAAAGAAGAATAAAACAAGTGGCTTTATTACCTTTGTTTGATTCGAATATTAGGTAGGGAGGGGGTCTTTGAAAGAATTAAACTAAACATCGTTTGTAGTACCATGCATGACTACTTAGTTTTTTTCTTTCTCTAAGTTAGCAGTGTACATGACCCACTTCTTATTTATACCATTAATAATGATCCTTCGAAAGCATCACCTTTATACCATTAATAATGATCCTTCGAAAGCATCACCAAACCCGCTAGCTGCCTACTATACTAATCTCTTTCCTAGGCTAGGTATCGAGAAGAGAGTAAGCAAGCTACCTCATACCTTAATGGGACTTGTAGCTCTCTAAGGCAGGCAGCTTGCCCTTCCCTGGCTACTGGTCCCAAGGCATCGCTCTTAGTAGGAGGACATCTTATTCAAGAACCGATTCTATTCGAAAAGAAGTTGTTTACACCTGTCCCAGCATTCCAAGATTCGGGATTTCCCTTTTGTCGAGTGTCCTGAGCTTGGGATCCGAAGGTGGGATTTGAAAGTACCGTTCTAGGGGCATCCCTCTTCTAGTCTCGGCCCCTTTAGTGGAATAAATAGAAGTGATTTGGAGCACCGAATATGCCTTATTTATAAGTGTCGACTAATGGCTTTTTATCTTCTCCGAGGCAAATAGGGCTTGCAACAAAAATTCCCAGGTTTTGGCAAGTTTTCCACTTTTGATGGCAGTCTCCGGTTTGAAATCGGCTTGAAGCGAAAAAGGCCGGGGTCCCTGTGGTAGCAAGACACAAGAAGTCAAGTAGGTCATCTGGGGAATCGAACTGACAAGGCAGTCTCTTGACTCGTGTGGATCACGAAATGCATCTGTGAAAGAATCGAATTAGCTTCAAGTCTGCTCAGAATACAATATCCGTTGAAAGTAGACAGCAGCTCTGGGGACCCTGCTACGAAGCTCTTTGGGCAGAGACTATGTATCAACTCTTGCAATCAATTCTGAGATCGCTTCGCTAGGGCGAGCGCAGTTTACTATGCGAGTGGAGAGATTTAAGCGAGCTAATAGCGAGTGGACTCTCAATAGAATTCCGAGCAGCATCTCTTGAACTGCTTGTTTTCGAGAATCGCTTGTCTAGCATAACATAATAGAGGTTGGCCCCCTCCGTAGCGCTAGGGTGAGCAAGCCAGTCTTTGATTCTAACGCTTTGCTTTCTTCGTTTGCATCCGCTGTTGGATAATCCAAGCCAAGTCGACTCTCCCTTTTCCTCCCCAGCTAATTTTATAAGAGAACAGCTTTTAAGGTTGAGTTAGCAAGTCCCAGGGTATGCCCCGTCCTCTGTATTAGTTGAGAATCTTTCATCTTCTCTCCCTGCGGTTTATCCTATACAGATCCTCTGTCTTTGGCTGAGCCCTCGCTCTCCTTCCCTTCCGATAGCTCCTTCCTCTGTCGAGTTAGCCACGTCTTTCTCACCCTTCGCGGGATATGGCACCTCCTTTGAAAGAGAATCGGGATCGAGTTAGCACCTGCTTTCAGTCGAGCTTCTTTCCGGTAAGACATATCCAAAAGACCAGTTCCCTACCCTACTTTCCTGTGATGAAAGAAAAGGGCTTTATGCCCCGGTTTAGTACTCGTGGAAAAGAACCTTTGCTTCGGTCGAATTCGAATACCCCACTCCCTTTTTAGTTCTTTCAGAATAAAGATTTTATTGAGGAATCTCCTTGCTACGAATCTACTGAAGGAGAATCTTTGGTTTAGAGTTTAGAGGCTGAGTCTTGCCCCCAACCCTATGAGTCGAGCTTTCTTCAAACGTTGTGTCAGCATCTCCGAACCTTGGCGAGGAATCTTTCCTATCTGGCTCAAGATCCTCTTAGTCAATCCATTTGAAATGGAACTTCTAGCCACTGGGTCAACGTTAACTCCACAAAGATTTTCGAGTTAGCTTCTGCTTACCTGCATTAGAAGTAAAGTCTTGGTACCAGTTACATACTTTTCTACCGGACTGATTCGTTTTAATTTCCTATCCTCCCCACCCCAAGAGCTTCTCTCCTAAACTAACTGGATGACCTCCGTGCCGTGGAGGCGAAGTCAAGCTGGCAACCTCCCTTACCTTACTTTTAGTGCTTTTAGTCTCGCCAATGCCTTCAGTCGAGTTAAACTTTCCAGCTACTCTGTACTCTTCTCTTACAGATGAAGTTAGAGATTTCGCTTTACCAAACCTTCTTCCAGAAGTCAAAGATTTGACAACCCTAGTTAGATTGTTATATTGGAATACAATATACTTAGCTAGCTGTGTTTTAGTCCCTCCTAAACCCCTTCACTCCTCTAAACTTCCTATTCTTACCTACCCGCCTTCTTATGATCTAACTGCCTTTCTTCGACTAGTGCTATCAGTGCACTCCTTGCCTTAAGCCCAGATCCGTGCTCGGCTAACCTTCTTTCCTTTCCTCTTTCCCCTTAGTCGAGCATATTACACTAACCTTGTTAGGAATATAGGGATTCTTTTAGGCTTTCTTTGGGTTCAGTTAACCCCAACATAAGCCTGAAAGCATCAGGAGTCTTCCCACCGCTACTCTTATTCTTCCGTCACTCCGGGAATCAACTCCCAGCCAAGAAGTGAAGAGTGAGACTCCTGTCCTTTCCCTTTCTAATCTAAGAGCTTCTTCCCTCTCTTTAAGTTCCTAACCCGCATGAGAAAGCTTCTATTCTTTTCGTGTCGTGACTCGATTGAAGCCCTTCTTTCTTTGTAGCTATTCAAAGGGTATTAAATCAGGAGGTTCAGAAGCAGAAGGTAGGACTAGTCTGGGTATGAATCAAATCCTTTCCTAGGGTGAGTCCTTATGTAAGTAGAAGGCAGCCATCTAAGAGATGTTACTAGTCTGTATGCAAAGCCTCCTAGTCCCATCCCCTTCTGTAATAGGAACTCCCTGCGGGCGCTATCCTATAAGCAGACGCAACTAGAAGACATTATTGTCTTTATCTAAGTTAGAGGCTTTTATATAGCTTAAACCCTTTCCTTTTCCCAGGTATTCAAAATAATCTTTCTAAAGTGCGGATGAGAGAACCAGACAGCTTCACACCTGAAGGGACGATTAGAGGGTTTAGCAGAATGCATACCTTCCATGTAAATGATCATAGGATAGTAGTCTGAGGTGGTACGAGGGATGTTTCCAAGCACAGCTTATGGTAAAATCTCTTTCAACTTCTACTTTACTAAACTAAGGCTAGATCCAATCGAAGCAGCGTCTTAGCTAACCCTTCCCTACCATTGGTCCAAGTGGTCTAGGACTACAGCATGCCAAATCCATTAGACCACAACGATGAAATTTGATGCAAACTTCTCAGCTCTCCTACGATTAGACGTAGTGTCGTTTCTGAAACTCCTTCTATCTTCCAACCTAAAGAAATCATGGAAATCCCCTGCTAGCATCGATGGGTACTGGTCATATTGTTCAGCCATTCTATTGAGATTCTTCCCTTTATAACTGGACTCGATCTTTACCGGACTAATGAGATCTCAATTCAACATTGAGCCTTTCCTTTCTTGTTTCTCCTTTCTATGTAGATGGATTGATTGCGGGTTTCTCCAACTCGATTCTCAGTTTCTCCTTTTCCTTTGGCTTTCAACACTAGAAAAGTTCGCGGAAAGAAAGAATTGGTATTTCAAAAAAGGGAGTATGGAAGACTTCTATGAGACTTTGATTTAATAGCTCCGGCCAGAGAATAGATTGTTGCATTGAGCAGGGCAGACGGATCTGCTTCGTTGCGGCCCGAAGCTCATCTCCTGCTCTTAGCCGAACTATCCGAATTCTCTGTCATTTTCTGTAATATTAAGTGTTTTAAGATGTTGTAATAAATGTTCTAGTTGAAAGAAATTCCACCTCCTCTCATCCCTTAGCTCTTTGATGAACTCTTCGAGAGTATAGGCGTAGGCTCATGACTCTTGAAAGTGAATATCGCTCGCAAGGGCCGCCCTGATAGTGGAACCCTTCAACGGAAAATTTCGTATGCTAGCTCCAATGAGTAGTAGAGGAAAGCTCGGCCTCAGCGCGTCCTACTTGTGTCGTCTTTTAAGCCTGCTATGCATCCTTGTTCCATCTACCATTCCTGACAATCCATTTCTGGTATGCCCGCTGCTTCGTCCACAATTACTGAAAATCCATCCTATCTTTATTGGGCCCCCTTGGACTTTACTATTTTTTATCTGTTTAAGGAATTATTCCCTGGGCTTTCAATGGGCCCACGCCTTCTCGATACTACCCTCTAAGAAGAGATGCGCAAGACTGGGATCAGGAAGACCTAAATCTTTCTATGATGTCATCTTGAGAGAGCAAGTGCGCCAAGCGAGATACCAATTACTACAATATACAGATAGGGGAATAGGACATCCCCGTGATTTCCTTCTACCCCTAGCCCGGCGAATCCCTTGGTTCCTTCTTTTAAAAAGAGTTGTTGCCCCTTTTCTAGTTGTGTACAGTAGTACGATAAGGAAGATTATTAGTGAGGCAGTCTATTAACTCTTACTATTCCTTATCTGTCTTAAGCCCTTCTTTCTACCACATCTGGACCTAGAATCAAAATTTTCTTTGAGACGAGCCTTCTTCCGTAGATGGACACAAAACGATTTCCTTTACTTATTAAGATTATGATTGAACTGTCACTTAAGGTACTTGTCCACCAGACACATCCTTCCCTTCCCTCTCGGGGTGCTTCTTCTATCCCCCTTTTCTGGCGCCCCCTCGGACCAAGAGACGTGACCGGATGGTATGGGCCTTGCTTGAGTCCTTTCACTCGCCCTCACTGGCCTTACGAACCTCCCCGTATGGCTGTGCTTTCGTCTTCTCCCTCTGGTAACGGAGTGGTTTTACAACTTGAAACAGTACCCTCTGAGACAAATCAGTCAGGTGGGGTAGTGGGCTAGGCCTACGAACGAGGCCGGTAAGTGGGCAAAGATGCTTGCTTTGGGAATGAGAAAGAAAAAGGCAGCATGATATGATGTTATACGTGCGTACGTACCATTCCTTATCTATGGTCAACAACTCTACTAAATGAGTACGAGTACTTTGTTGAATCAGAAGAACTGAACTAGCACAAAAGTCTTCCAACTCCCTAGTCGTTACCCCTCTCTATTACTATGTTCGAGTACTCAGTGCATATTATTCGAACTCAGCCCACGAATTAGGGGTCCTCCCTTCCGCTCGGGATCACTTCAGTCTCGTTCCCTATTAGACGATCGACGAGTGAGGGAGCTATTAAAAAAGAGTGGTAAAAGTCTTAGCGCCTGGCTCCCACTACTTCTGAGTAAGTGAGGTGGCGTAGAACTCAAAGTGATGTCATAACTGCCCTAGTTCGGAAGGAAAGAAGCGTACTACGTGAGGCCTCGCCAATTGATAGGGAGGACCCATATTCTTTCCCAGGCGTATAGTAAAGTCTTGGCGCCCTTTCGGGGTCTCTGGTGTCGAGTCGCTAGAAGAGGAGCATTGGGCACAACGAATAAGATCACAATAATATCCGACGGAGGGGGCAGAACCACTATATTGTTGAGAAGACCCACTTTCTAGGCCTAATTATTTATATTCTAAGGGATAAGGGGGTGACGTTTACCCCAAGAAAAGTAGTCTTGTGACTAGGAACGTGAAAACAACGAGGCTTGAAGTGAGTCGAGCTTACTTTCGTGGAGGACAAATAGGAGGACAACAAATAGACAGGGTGAAAAAACCTATAGCTTTGACTCCGGATGGATGGGGCTTTTCATTCATGTTATTCTTTGAACGATTGTGATTCCAGAGAACATGGAGAGTGACAGGTCTTTTGATTGATAGAGACCTTCCTTTGATTGAGAGAGCCAGAGCCCTTCAGTGGTACAAGAGTATAAAATTCCCAATGGGAGAGCATGCGCCCAGAGAAGAGAAGCGCTTAAGCAAAGAAGGTTTACTTGGAAGTTGTTCAGTTAGAGAGAGGACGCCCCAAGCCAATGGTGACCGAAAAGCACCTTAGAATTTTTTTTCTTTTGCCTTGGGTTCTATCGAAGACTTTTAGTGCATCTATTAAGTACATCTACAAGACGATGAAACTCTATATGCCATTAGATTAGTGGTTTCAATTTAATCAGATGTGAAACGATATTCGTCCCTTCGTAGTGGAGCCCTCTCTTGTCGGTGGATAACTTATTTCTGACCAGTCAGTCGGAGGTTCGAGCGTAGATCGGTTGGTTTATCCTCGGCGATAAGCCTACCTTTGAATTGAAAGGAGCCAGGAAAGCAAGCCTTTAAGCCAGAAGTGCCGCTGTGCCAGTGGAAATCTACCAGTACCCGTTGAAGTTAGATCCGCTTCAGCATCATCAACAGACGGAGAAGAAATGGACAAAATGTTATTTGCGGACTCGCCTCAGGATGGAGAGGAAGCTACTGTGGAAGAAGGCAGTTGTTGAGCAAGTGACATTGGTTGAAGTTCAATATGAATATGCATCATCAACTGGAGAAGATGAAGATTCCGCTGAAGATATCGAGTTAGAGCACGGATTTCAATTGTTCTCTTACAGTTCCTCCACCAAACTGTAGTACAGAAGGAATAGCCGTGACGCGTTCGGTCGCCAAGCCCGCCTCTCTCTCTCGTTGTTGCGCGCCTTTACTCTACAGAACCAGCATAGCTCGCAGACGAGCACGCTAATGAGGCTCGGAATGAAAAAGCCCTTGGTTGGGGAGGGGAGGAAGGGGCCGGAAGAGGAGGTACCGGCTGAGAAGGTCCCGCCTGAGGAGGTACCGGCTGTATGGAGGATTCCCCCTGGTCAAACTGTGGTGGACTACGGGGGGATCTCATAAGCGCTCGGAGCGTATCCCGAGCAGACGAAGAGTTATCCGATGAGGAAACAGACATTATTAAATCACTAGTTAAGACAGCAAAACAAATCCAATTTTGCAACATCGAAAGAATGGAAATGCGAGAGATGTGCAATAAAAATAAAGTTACGCTATAGACTCAAAAAAAAAAATAAGCTTTGTATTTAGACCTGCAATTATAAAATATTATATTATAGACAACAATACAAACTAATAAAAGATAAATAAAACGAGATAAGAATTTATTTTTGTTAGAAAAGGATTGACTTCCGCTCCAATGAAACGCCCGGCAAAACCGGCGACCATCAGGGTAAGAAAGCCCCAAAATGAGTATAGTACTTTATTCATTCGAAGCAAACTCAACTAATAAGAAATAGATTATTCCCTAATCACTTGAGATGCTGGGGAAGCCGGCAGCTGTGCCCTAACTCACTCCTTTTAGTCATTTTTTTTTCAAAGAAAGCCTGGTGTTCTTTCGCCTTGCATAACGTAAGGAAGACAGACTGTCACACGGCCTAAGAGAGAGAAAGAAAAGTCAGTGACGGCAGAGCTTGAAGTCACTAGAGGCATTCTACTTCTCGGTTCTTTTACCAGCCAGCCTACGGCACCTGAGCATCTGCACGACGTTCTCATATGATCCTGTAACTGGGCTGGGCCTAGGCAGTTCGGAAGAAGGGTATCGTCAAGACTTCTCGAGAATAGACGAAGGGGAAAGGAAGTTAATGAATGGCAGAAGGCCGGATTGGAAAGTGCGGTTCGCTTTCTATGGAGATAAGAACAAGGAAGCACTGGCCATGGCAAGCATTGGTTGGAAGAAAAGGGCGGAGCTTTAAGTATGCAGGAGGGGCTCGAGCCTTGATGGATTTCTGCGTGACATAAGTGATGTCGAACTCTGATAACAACAGCTGCCATCGAGCAGTCCTTCCTGATAATGCTGGCTTCTCGAACAGATACTTCAATGGGTCCATCCTGGACAAAAGCCAGACTTGGTAGGCTAGCATGTAGTGTCTAAGTCTCTGCGTGGCCCAGACAAGCGCAAGGCATGCCTTTTCAAGCGAAGAGTATCTAGACTCATAGCCCCCTATGTTATAAGTGGTAAGGGGAGAGTCTTACTCAGAAAAAAAAAAGCCCTTTCCCCTTTCTCTAAAAAGTAAGCTCGTTCCACCCCTTCGACGAATTCTTTTGCAGCAGCTTGAACTGAACCCGGGCTATCAACGAGAGAAAAACAAACCCCATTACTCGATCAGGGGATCTAAGCCACAGCCCTATTCCCGACTCAAAATCCATAAAGGACTTTAAGGGAGAACTGCTCTCTCTATCTCAGCTGCTTTCCCTACTACCGGCACAAGAGGGACTTTTTCTCTAAAGCCTACTTCCTCTCTCTGATCTCCAAACCCCTTTTTCTCTCTCTAAATCTTTTTGTTGCTGAGGAGGAGTTCCCGATAATCCCCTCATCAGGTTTCTCGGAGGCTTCTACCCCGGTTATCTCTCCTGAAATCACTCCACTTCCATCTCCGAGAAGTGTATCCGACGAATTTATTCCTAAAACGGTGTCAGTTATGGTCGCAGCAGCGGATGCTGCCTCCACATCACACTTTGTTCCTCCACCTGCTAACAACACTATAGAAGAAGAGCTGGCACAACTGCGGAGGCGATTGGAAGAAAAAGAAGCTGAAGTTGCCAATTTGACGGCACGTATGGTTGGTGTGAACAATCAAGCCCAACAAGTGGCGGGCCAAGCTCAACAAGTGGTTGGTCAAACCCAACAACCAACGGGGGCACCTCTGGAGAATGCGTTCTTGAGTTAGAAGTAGTTCTAGATGCAGACGATAAGACGCGTCTTCGTCTGCTAACTAGGAGAAAGAGAAGACACCCGGCGGCATAGATTTGATTCCAGGTTGGACGGCAAAAAGCGGGCGGGGATATCTATTAAAATAAAGGAATTTGTGGATAGATTGACTACCTAAAGGATTGCTTTGCTTTCTAAATAAAGGGATTCGCGCCTAACTCGCACTGCTTTCAAGAGCTAGCTTTCACACTCCTTCTCTATATAAGATCCATAGCTTAAACAAGACAGCTGCACCGGGATACTAAAAAGGAAAGCGCATCCACAACTGCCGCAGAAAGAACAGGAGCATCTATACTATCTTCCGCAACTTCCGAAAGAGCCACATCAAGAACAAGAGCTGGTACCGCATGTGCCGCAAGACAGGCAGGAATGGGATATATTTATAAAAGAACAATAGCAAGGGGATTCGCCAACAGGAGAGGACCCATTCTTCCAAATAAAAGAAAAGCCGATAGAAAAAGAGAGCTAAGAAGGGCGATAATCCTTAAGCAAGGGCGGGGGCGAGGAGATCACATCTTTCTAACAGACGGGGTAAAGAAGCAAAGAATCTATTCGCGTTGACCGGAGAGTAGCATATAAAATAGGAAATGAAAGCAACGTGTGTAGCTGACCAATTGCAAGGGCTGAGCTAAGGCTAAGCCAATGGCAGGAGACCACCTACCTCAGACAGCTAGCAGATGAAAGATGACTACCAATAGACCAGGCAGGAGACACACCTAGCTAGCACCTGGCTTTCCTGCACCTTGCTTCTAGGCTTACGGAAAAAGGCGAATCCAAGGACTCTTTACTAATAGAATATCATAGGGGACACTTCCTTGAAGAAAGCCGTACTCCCATCAGCTTTCAAGTAGATAAAGAAGTTCAGGCTAATGACATCAGCTATCGGCTATTGGCCTTTGTGAAAGCTTCTCCTCAATATGTTTGATCCCTTTCCAAGCCTTCCTCTTCGTCAATGATTATGGGTCGCTCCTGTCCTGCAGTTCGATACACTACTCTAAGGCCAGTTGCCTATACAGCATCTTGAGTTTATAGTACAGTCAGCTTTGGTTATCGCTATACCCTCTCTAGACAAACGATTTGATTCAAGCCACTCCACTACTGGTACAGTAGCACCCTGCCTTAATAATCGCATAGGCACCCGGGAACCCTACTCAGTAAAGAAGGGGACTCCCTAAACGAGACTGCTAGCTGGTATGGAGGGACTAGCTTTGCTAGCTTCCTAGTCAAATATGCCCTATCCGTCTTACTTTAATATGAATGGTAAAAGACTAAAATAAAGAAAAAAGAAACTTCCTGCAGATTGCTCGAACCACGTAACCTAATCAATGCGCCTATTCCCCTAAATCAAGACAAAAGGGATTCGACGGCTCAAGGGACTTTTTAGCCCAAAAGGGACCTCGCTCAATCAGAAAAAAAAAGTAAATTTTCAATCAACTGATGAATGCCGTCAATCCACTTTCAATCAATCGACGACTGCTCCTCTTCCATTCTGAACTAAAGTGTACCATTCAGAAAAGGTAGGGTTACAGGGCGCTCTGAGGAGGAGATTTGTAAAAAGGATTCCCAATTCATTAGTAGGGGAAGACCCTTATTAAATAACTTAGCTCGAACGTCCAGAGTCAGATGCTTAACCCATGCCATCCCCTTCAGCCTTAGAAAGTGTTATCCCATAATCTATCATTCTCAAAAATTCCCCAAAGGGCCCCCGGGCTTGACAAGTTCAGCAAAACCGTAGAGAGAGCGGGCTACCCCTAGCTTAGCCTATCCAATATCCGATTCAAAAAGAGCTTGGATTGCTGCTTTTCCTCTCTCTGTATAAAGTCAGTCAGTCCCAGTGTTGGAAGGAAAGAAGGGAGAAATCTCAATTAGGCAGGTAGCAACGTCCATAGGTAAAGCACACTTCCTTAAGTTAAGGGCTAAGAGTGACGGTAAGGTCCTCTGCTTACAGTTAGTCAGGAAGATAACTCAAGAAGAGAAGCTTAGAGGCCTTACTCAACTAAAAGCACAGGAAGGAAGGCAAGCTACATCTCAAAGCAAGAAGTATAAGTCCTATTAGGTAGGTACCATTTTGGATGAGGCGGCACTCCTTCAAAAGCGAAGCTAGAGACAAAATCGAATGAAATAGATGGCTGGGCTGGTTGAAGGGTTGCATGAAGGTAAGACCTTAGTGAGATATAGTTATAGAAGTCTAACTAAAAGGAAAGCGCCTCTCGTTTGAAATTAGACTCGCGTGCGTCTCGCTGTTTCATATAATCCATCTGTAATCATATATGCAATGCAACCAGGGAACAAAGCTAATTGTCAAGCGATTCATGCCACCGTCCAAAAAACAGTCAAATAGTTGGGTATGTTGGGGGTATCGAAAGAAAAGATCAGACTCCATGATGCTATTTTCTGGGCAGGTTGTTCTTCGCTTTCAACTATTCTAAGGCACGCCCACACCCTGGCCTTCCTTCCCTCAATTGACATAGTCAAGGGGCCCTCTATGATCTGAATCTTAAGGACAGGACCCTACCCAAGATATAGACCTAGTGCTTTCGCACAGGAGGATATCCAAGGCAGAGATTAGATAGGAGGCTAAATGGGGACTATACCCAAGCGCATAAATTTCCAAAGGAGGCGACCCCCCAGTCTTTCTGGCAAAGGAAACTCCCTGCATTGACTTATGGCACACCTCTAAGATGCTCACCTGAGAGTTAGCAGCATAAACAAAGATGAATTTGTGAATGAGAAATACAAGCAAATAGTTGGGTATGTTGGGGGTACCCAGGGAAGGGGAAAAGGTCAAACTCCTAGTTTTTGATGCCAAATCATACCTAGCTATGACCTGATTGAATATGATCGAGGAAACTACTTACTACCAAATCGGCCTTGTCCGTACCTCTCGCATGAAAAGTACAGTGCGCGTTCCCCAGGCAATAAGGGGGGCAGTTATACCTTTTTTGGTCTCCCAGTCGGGACCATCATCAGCAGAGTAGAACGGGAGCCATTTGTTCTTCCCGTCTTTGCCTTTGACTTCTCTGCATATGGGTGTGGAACCACTTATGTACTGGACATCGTATGCCCTCTTGGTCCAGATTACACTATCTGCCCCACGCCGCTGCAAAAGAAACCCTCGCCTCACTTCCTATTCATTTGTGGGTCGGGACCCTTAATTACTATATTATTTTTTAATGACCACTACGTGCGTTTCATTCTCTTCGACCAGGTCTCGTATTGATCGTGACTCTCAGACAATTTATTGTAGCTCTACTCCTATATCATGGGTGAGAAGGAGAACCGCTGCTCTGGCTCTTGGTGAAAAGGGGCTGGCTAACACGCTTGAGTAGGGTCAGGCGGGCGTCTCCCAAGCACGGGGGAAGACATCATCCATTACAAATCTGACACTTGATAGCCTCAACCAACTAAGTCAATCACGATAGTCCGTATTGGTTTTTTTCTCCTGTAATGAATCTTCTATCCTCTTCTAGGATATTCTTTTATCATTACACCAAGAACCATCCTCACGGAAAGCACTGAGAAAGAGAGAAGAATAAGAGAAGAAAGATAAAGAGAATCTAATATGGCGCTTCAATCGAAACTTAACACTTACTAAGGCTTCAAACTCTAGTCATTAAGACTACTATGAAAGAAAAGTAAGAAAGTCGTTAGTACGGTGGATGCATCGAATTTCATGTGAGAGGCGCGCAGGCAAGCGAATAGGAAAGTCCAGACCGTCATTGAGCCTAGCTCGCCAATCTTTTTTTTTGTATGTAACGATATAGTAATCTTCGCTCAGCTTGTCCCCCATGATTAAATCATTACATGTCTGTATCAATTTCTCATGATACGGCAGAGGTGCATTTGACACACCTACTCGTGCCCAAAAAGCCGCTCCACAGTAGTAAATGAAGAAAAAGAATGAATAGCTTTCTCAATCAGATAGGAGAAGACTATAGACTGATATGCAAACTTTGCGGACGCCTTCCTCGCCTTACCAACTCTCTAAGGGCATCTCGAAGCCAAGGAGTCGAAAGAGATAGATAGAACTTTCCAACGCTGGAAGGTTAGACAAACTTTCTGAAGGCTCAAGCGCAGAGATTTAGAAGTCTCTGGGCGTATAGTTGGGCGATTCCCCTCAATCGATCAATGCTGTGTCTCGCAGGAACCTATTATTATCTAGTTTTGATAGATAAGCTAGGACCAGAAGTTTCATTGCTCGTTTTGGACGGGATAGGTAATGGGCTTGAGTAAAAAGAAGAAGGTCATCTGCATCGATCGTAAGGAATGAGATAAGGGCCGACCTATGACAGCCAGACCTGGAAGAAGGCAGAGAGCCCTAGGACGATAGTTAGGAAGATGGGTGCATGTAAAGGGAGGATTAAGTCTAGGCAGTAGGCCCGAAGGGGAAGGGTAATGAAAAAAAATTGTTTGGGAACGGGATAGGTGCAGTGCTAGTATGACTGAAGCACTTCCCCTTTATCGTCCACTGAAGCCGTGGACAGTCCCGGTACGGGAATAGAGCAGTGCTACTGGCGTGGCGCTGCCGCAAGAGGTCGGAAATATCCAATCCACCTGGCACCGACTAACAAAGGAGAGGGATATAAAAAGAATGAAGTAATGAAAGAGGAAGCCTGCCTTTATGAATGAATAGACTCAGTCCTTAGGAAGTACTATAGAGTGAGTCCCAAGAAGTCAGATCTGCGTTGTCTGCTCTATAGCCTTTCTAGCTTCTGTTAGGTGGGCTGCGCTACCTCCCTTCCAAGTGTTGCATTTAGCCATACTGAATATCATACTAAGGCTAAGGGCAGTTAGCCCAGCAAAGCAAGGATCGGTTCAAGTCGACGGACTAAAGCTAAAGAAGTGCTATCATCGTCACGTGGCAAAGGGCATTCCTTGTCCCCCGAATGAATGTAGATATGAATAGGAAGGAAGTGGCAGGCCGTAGGTTCAAGAGCATAGGCTCGTGCACAGATTTTTGTCTAAGTGCATAGGGAAGAGAGAGACCTACTAGCAAATGTAGGGGGGTACCTACCGGGAGGCTAGGAAACTACTTAATAATAGAGAGGCAGACTATCAGGAAGGGGGAAGGCCCCTCTAGTAGCTGCACCAATGAATGCCTATAGCAGATAGTACGCAGGTTTTTATCCCTATTAGGGTACAAAACTCAGTCTGTAACGAAATAGCTTGGTTGGTAGCGAACTCACTCTTCATCTCATATAGCAGCAAAAGTTCATTCATTGATTTTCACTCATACGACGGAGATAAAAATGAAAAACTTGCTTCTCATATAGCTACGAAATGAAGCAAGACCATTTTCACTCATACGAGGTCAATCAAAAGTAAAAACTTGCATCTTATATAGCAGCAAAAGTCAGCATTTTGACCATAAAAAAAGAGCTCGTTAGAGCTAAATCAAGATTGCAACGAAAAAGACGGGGTTTTAGCAACTTGTCACTTTTTAATCTCAATTTCTAAGCTAAATCTCGATTGTAACGAAAATCCCCGGGAAATTGAAAGTTGTCGACTTTGAATCTCCATTTCTGGGCAAAAAAGCGATTGCAATCAAAAATACGGGGAAAACGCAAGTTTGATCGGAGAAAAAGGCAGGCAGTAAAGCGTGAAGCTTGGCTCGACTAAAACAAAAGGAAGTTCGATCCGGCTAACCAGACAGAACTTGACCGCCTCTTTTACTAACAAATAAGGAATTAGTGGACGATGTTCGGTTTGGCACATGAACGAATTAAGGGAATCAGACTTCCAACCAGCTAACTTCCTGGTAAGTCTCTCAATAATATACTGGAATTGCCTTTTAGACACATTATCAAGAGGAAGACCCCGTGCACATAAAAACCTATTGGCCTGTACAGTCGGTTCGGTCTTTCGACACCCGAGATCTTCGACTTAGCTCCAAAAGGTAATCCCCCCTTTGACTTTTTCGTTATTTTCTAAATATGGAAGAAAGATGGAGTCTGTACCTCGCTGTGTCCTCGGAAGCCCAAGAACAGAATTCGGGAAAGGGTCATTACCGTTAAGCATTGCCAAGGCCTGGGCTAGGGTCCGCCCTTAGATAGCAAGTATAGTAGCAGGGTCTCGAGCGGAAAGGTATGCTACATATGGAATAAGATTGAGCGATAGCGATCGATTCATCATTAAGAGTCTTTCCCGTAAGAAGGGCATCTTACTATATATTTATCTAAGAGCTACTTCACTGACGCTCAGGAACTCCTATACTGCTGTGTCCCTTGCTTTACTCCATAGGGCCTTCGCCGGTATGGATACAATATGTATTGAGTCTGTTGGAGCGTTTTTTATCCGTGAAGATTGGGGGAAGTAGAGCAGACCACTACATAGGGACATGATCTGGCCTGGTCGACCGAATCATGATATATTTTAATTAATTCCTTTCTTATGCTGGTAGAAGTATAGAAAGTGATGTCGTGTTGCGTATATGGTGGATTGGGCATGGCATGAGATAGGCGGCGGAAAATCTGTCACACTGCGGTAGGGTGGATCTATTCTATGGCGAAGCATCTGACACCATTGTGCACCTCTATTCAGAACTACCGAGCAGGGGATGCTTACCGACTAGCAGTTAGGAAGCCTTATTCTCTTAGGGATACTCTTGAGATTGTTGCATTCGTGCTTTGCTCCCGTCTTTCATAGGCATTCGATCGCTCGAGAAAGGTACGGATCAATAGTAGTAGCCTCCTCTTAGGAGTAGAGGTGAGTATGAATATGAATATAATATAACTTTGAAGTTTGAGATCTCACTCTTCCTAGTGAAATCGGCTTGCTATCCATTGCACAACGCCCACAAATGCCTAAGCATAGCTTAGCTTACAGGGCCCGATGATCTAGCCTCTCTATTGATTGGTGCCAAAATCCGATTCTGATAGGCCAGGTATGGTAATAGTATCTTGTCCTCCCTAGGTAGAAAGGAAAAAGACGAAACAGCTTGCGAGTTTGAGGAGCTACCACCTAGGGCGGACCTGGCTCATGTCCCTTGAAAAGTATGGGTTCAAGTGACTACCCGTTCCCTATAAGGGAGCTTACTAAAGAGGGCTGCCGCTTAGCTGCATGGGTAGTAGCTACCCTACTAGGAATGCATATAGAAAAGAGATGAATGAGAACTTTGGGGGATCTTGCTAGTCTCTCCTGATGGCGCTCACACTCCTATTGGAAAGGGTCCCCTATTCTCTCTTTCCTATTGACTCGAGGAACTATGCTTGCTCCGAAGAAAAGACTTCAGTATTCGCTCATCGATCCACTCCCCTTACTTATTATTACTAAGAAGCTATGTTAGAAGCTCCGATGAGATCTGGTGACTTGGGCTGTGTGTCTAAGACAATGGATGACGAGGTCTTTATCAACTAAGAGCCAAGATTGCCGACAAACCCTCTTTGCTTTGTACAGAAGCGAGTTTTTAGACTATATGGGATCAAAGGTAGGCGCTTACGCCCTTGGCTTATGTGATTGAGGACGGCACCCTCTTACCGAAATCATTGATCTTGTTGAGCCAGGCAAGCCCTTAGCCCTTACTACGATACGATATGGGGCACGAGCATTGAATGATTCTAGCTCGAGGGTCGATGAACTCTCTTAAGCCGAATGCCCTTCGCTCGTTAGAAAGCAAGTAACCCTAAACAGCATCCGTTCGCCCCCACTCTTACTTTCCTTCCAAGCCTACCCACAACCCTCTTTACCAGAACCGAACATGGAGTCTTAGCTTCCCCTGCAATCAGTCAGCCAGCAGGGGTGGCGGTTATGGTACCCCTTTGGGGGGCTGACGGTACTCCTTTGGGTGGATGTAAGGGAGAAGCTCTTAAATATTCCAAATTAATGTACGGCTCTTCTCCGTCACAAAGACTCCCCGCTGTCTTGTTGTTCCTCGTACGCGTATCAGGGGGCGGCAAACTTGCCTTAAAACATCTGGAAATGGTCATACAAACGTTCTATCTTCTACCTAGGGGCCTTTCTCATTCAGTGGTAAACCTTACCAAGACTAGTTGCCTCAACGAATTGATATGCTTTTTCTTTTTGTGAGACCGGCGAATGCTGAATACGGAGAAAGACAATGAAATCATAACAAAGCAGGTAAACCAAGCAAGCTTACAGAATTCGGAGAATGAAAACTAAGAATAAGCTCTTTTGACCAATTAGCACCTTTGGTAGCCAGAAAGAGGATATCATAGAAAGCATTCACAGTACTTTCTACGGTCACGGATCAAAAGCACATTCATTCAGTAAGGGATTTATCCTCAAAGTAGTGTAGTGTAATCTAGCTCAATTCGCCTCATTGATTCTTTATACAAGCCTGAAATATCGACTCCTCCTTTCTTTCTGAGTCCAGCCACATTTCCATTTGGTTATGCTATACGCTAGTACTTGTTGCGGGGGCAGGCCATAGACCTACTAAGGCGCTAGCTATATATAATTTGCTCAAGTGTGAAAGCGGAAGGTCCTGCACATAAAAAATATTAAACTTCAGAGACCTTTTAAAGCCTTTGATTACGTGGTCAAGACCCAGTACTACGGGTATGCCCATACATAAATGGGTGTAGAATTAACTTGCAGAAATGCCCGGTCGCTAGAACTCTGAAGAAAGGCTTAAAGCAGAGCTTTCTCACTGACTCAGGAAAGGCTCAATCATCAGAAATGGTTCGAGGAGAGCTTCAATCGAAAAAAGCCTACTTATTCTACTCGAAAGCCCTATTAGGCAGTAGAGTAGTGGCAAGCACAACAGAAAGGAGCTTTCCTATTCCTAGATGTCAGGCTAAGACGGGACTCAAGTCCAAAGTGCCATTACGGATGACAAAGCGTTTAGCAAATTCAAAACAACCTGTTTTCGATATCAAGGACTTCTTCTTAGATATACGAACATCTAAACTAGCCATGAGCTGTTGATAACGCTCAGCAACCTTACGATCCGCGAGAGCTTAACTAAACTAATAGGGCACCTAAGATCGCATACGCTTTAAAGACCTGTCCTGGGTATACCTCGTCAGCCAGCATCCACACTAACATGTGATGTGTTAATGCGAATGATGGCCACGAGCTGTAATAACCAAAGCTGAGCTTTACCTGTGTGAAAAGTCACACTTGATCCCATCCGATTAGATGAAGCTCCCTTGTACGGAAGCTGGAACCTCACCCACCTTAGGGACCAGGTCATCCATGTGGCCGCAAAATCATAGCCGAAGATCGCACCCACCAGTAACTCAGTGAGACCGGCAGGCATCGAATCGGTTGCCGCCTTTCATCTAACTAAATAAGAAAACTAAGGAAGCCCGGTCTATATTTTTCATCATCTCAGTGTGAATTTCCCTCAAAATGATGTCTATAGGCTGCCCTTTTCGGATTAGTAAGGAAATTCACCAATCCAATCAATTTTATTAAGTCGACCTATACTTTCAATACTGACCCTGACCCATCCACTTAGCTCTAGCTTCGGCCGATCCTTCGTCATATGCTTATTAAAAAGAACTCTTGCTACGAAGCTACTTTTTGGAGAGAGTCCCCTTTTCGGGATAGGCAGGATATCTTGTTTTGGTAAAACTGGTTAAAAATAGGAAGACTCCTTCATAAGTGGTTCTTGCTTAATTATCATAGAATTCATCGCTACTAACTAGAAGAAGTTCCTGGTCCAGATTCAGTCGTTGAAGCACCCGTTTAATAAGAACCACTATAGGGAAGAGGAAGTGAGGACCCCCCTGAGATTTCATCTATTCCAGTAGAAACGGAGATTCAGGCGAGTAACGAAAGCTGTCGAGAGTCGGTATAACGGTGCTCCTAATGGGGCGGAGTATACGAAAGGAGGAACGAGCTAGCAAGTTCCATTCTCCATCCTGTTGATCTTCCCCTAAGCCTTCACTTCGCTAGCCAGAACGGAATGGACATATAAGCGATCGATTACGAGAGCTCGACCGGCAATGGCATCTCAGCAAAGACGGAACACAAAAAAAGGGGGCATTGTAACAAAGTCGAAATCAAAAGTCACACATGCTTCGCCCAACTATTGTCCTTACTTTAATAAGAAAATGCATCTAGAAATCAAAGTAAAGCGCTTCAGCGCAACGGCTTATCGGCTTTAGTAAACTTGACTATTATCCTTTCAGTTGATAGAGGGAGTGCAGTCGATCCTCTCTCTGCCGAACGCGGGCTCTCTGTCTTTTATTTGTGCCAGGTACTTCACCTTCGATCATCCTAGGCTGAGAAATTCACTTCAAAAGCTGCTCGTTGCAAGGAGGAATTGGCAGGGATTCCTTAGTTGCGGTTATTCTTTAATAAAAAATTTCTGTACCCGTATAAGGAGCCTAGTTACCGGTTGGTCTTCCATTGGTAACTTTCTCTTACTGCTTGATAGGAGTTCTTTTTTCTTTGTTACATGCTAGTATTAAGATAAGAAGGAAAAGAAGACGAAGTAAGCTTTGAAGCCGTAGCTTGCCACGTAAAAACTACTTATATTATGCAATTTCTATATGACCGAATCCACTATAAAGTTTCAGATTAGAACCTATGACCAGTCAGTCGTAGGGGATGGGGTGAGGCAGGACTCTCTGCTGCAAGGTCCTATCTTTCGGATGCATCATTTGCTCAAGCAGAAAATGCCCATAGTAAAGAAAGCCTTTTCGAGTGGGTGGCTCTTGATCCCGATGTGGCAGATCGAACAGAGTATAGGAGATGGCTTACAGCTAAGATAGCCGGGTTACAGGCGATGAGATGAGTCCTGATGGTCTCGATATTGGTTTGAATGGCAGGAATCGAAAGAATTGGTCACCCGGGAAAGTCTTCCCTTTTGGAAAGATAAAGCGGCGCATCAGAATGCTTGAAGGTTAGATCACTGGTCTAGGGGTTTTCGTTTATTAAAGCATTAATCCGATCCGGGAAACAAGGAACTGGAATCAAGACCTTCCTCGGAACTGTAACTCTTTTTAACCTGACCCATCTTCCTCACTGGTCCCATCGAGGGTTGGATCAATGGAGTGGTAATAGGCCTTCATCTCCGCCCGAATCAATGAGTTCCTTTCGACTACCGCTTGCCTTGCCCCTTTTTTAGAGGTGGATGCGACGACCCTTTCCTTTAGCAAGGAATGAAAAACTGGCAGGTCATAGGTTCACTACCGAGCCAAATGGCAGATTTCCGTTTTGAGTGCCAATGCTCTGATCCCAAAGAAAGAATGCAATAAAGGAGGAATGGATAAATAAGACATACCTTCTCGAGTACCTCTCTGGTACCCAACCCATTTAAAGAAAGGATTCCGAAAAGACGGGTAACTTAGTCCCGCATAACAACGAAAGTAAATCTGTCGTGTTTGGGGGGGTCCTATAGCCGGCTTTATAGAGAAATCAATGGTAGCGTAAGGGCTAGGCAAGCAAGTAAAGGATTCGGCATCTGCTGAAGGGATTTTTAGAACCTTGCACTGATTTCCTGGCTGCTCATCCGCGGACTCGCCACTCTCGGCCCTGACGAGGAAGTCATGATGACGGAATACAAGCATCCCTTGGAGATGTACTTTGATGGTGCATCACGCGGGCAGGAGTAGTGTTAGTTTCACCCGAAGGCTGCATCTTCTCTCCCTCGTGTTCAGGCATGAGAGTAAAGGGAGAATGCCGCTGCAGAAGAGTTTACTGTAAAAAGGGTCTTACAGAGACCGGGAGAGTTAGTACTTCCAAGGGCTCTTACCTTCGAAAAAGGTCCGTTAGGTTCTTTGTAGCTAGTAGGGACGAACAAGTCTTCCAGAGATTACGACATAAATGAATTCGGTATCTTAATCGGTGTAGAACCAGTTAACAGCAAACCACTGACCAATGTAACCACCAGGAAACCTAGCTTGCTTCCCGGGCTGGGATATCCTTATTCTATGTATTATGTATGATGATGGTTGGGACGGACTAATAAAGACTATTCAGTAATCAGTAATAAAGATCCTTAAGTTCATATTAAAGTGGAAGGATGAAATGAAGCACTTGCTTTCCGAAACCCCATATTAGATTAGGGGGGCGAAGCAACTTTCTAACTTCTCTGAACGATGCTAATTCAATGGTTGAGCCGGTAGCTTTCGTGAGAATGAAAGTAAGGATATCTATGATTCTAGTTAGCACTTGAGTATTCTGATCGAAGAAGTTTCATTCGATCGGAATACGGATGAGATCAGAAAGGCAAGATAGCTCGGTAGAAGGGATTCTAGATGCCTTTGTACTCTAGAATCCCTTCTAATCCCATTATTTACTGATAGAAAAAGAAGAGGAGAAGACGGAAGATCAATGGTTGCTGCTCTTCAAGTTAGAGAAGGACTTACACCATCCGGGGACCGGCTTCGCGAGACCATTTCGGTCTGGAGAACTCGGTCTCTCGGGCTAGGCTCTATTGGGCGGAGGATCACCTTTCTTTACTAGAAGAGCAGGAAACAAGACACTTACATACGTAATTAGAGAGGTGAACCAGGTTCTGAGCCAGAAACCCACTCTTAGTTTTCGTATGATTAGATTGGGCCATAGCTAGGTGAACCAAATTGATCGAAAACATAGTCCGACTTGCATGTGTTAAGCATATAGCCAATAGGTTCTTAGCGCTTAGCTACTGCGTATAAGCTTAAACCTGCTCTTACAAGAAAGTAAGTAATCTCAAGGCCCGGGCATTCATCCAATGCTTACTTTTAGGCATAGCATTAGCCTATTTCCGCGAGTCAGAAAGCCTGATCCGCGCGCTGATCCTTCTATAGTAGAAAGACAAGATCGCAAGGGAATCACTAGTTCCATGCCTTCTACTTAGGCAACCCGAATCCGCGTATACCTACTCTAGCAAGAGCAAACTACCAACAGATCTTTCCACTTCTGTAACAGAGGCTAAAAGGTACGAACGAAGAAAGCTTGTTTGGGCTTCGCACCTACTTGTTGTGTCTCTCGTCATAAGACAGCCGGCCGATACGAGGGATTGACTTAGGCGCAATAGCCTGTTTGAATAGAATCGTAAACTAAACCGCTACACCTGATCTGTTTACTTACTTACTCTTACTTAGCTAACGCTACCTTTGTCAAACAGGAAACTTCCGATCTACTTCTTTCCGTCCTTCGTCTTTATATAAATGATTCTGCCCTTATTGATCTAATTGCTCGCTTTCTTCAGGCAGATATCCGGGATAAAGAAGGAAAGAGCTATGCAGCTATCGAGAAGGGCATCCCCCAAGGAAGCTCCCTGTCCCCTGTTCTCATGAATATCTTTGCCCATCAATTTGATCTTTCCATCACGACCTCTTCTCCTTATTTTAGATACGTCCGGTATGCAGACGACTTTCTTATCGCTATTCAACCAGGCTCTCCTGAGACTATCTATAGTCTCCTTTGCTGGATCGAAAAGTTTTTGTAATCGAAAGCTTGAATTTCGATTACAAAAACAATCTTGACTCGAAGGAGCGAGCCTTCTTTGGGCATCCTCCTATCTTATCTATTGACGAGAACGGAATCCCTCATTTAAAAGCTCCTCTCCGCCGCATCACACGAAAGATAGAAAACTCCTGGAAAGAAAGAGGTGGGCACTCATTCTTGTCAAGAACCAGACATCGCTAAGCTCACAAAGTGTTACAATAATAAGATAAAAACCTACCTTTCTTTATATGCATGTTGCGAGAATGCTCCTGCGATCCAAGCTTTTCTTAAGAGGAGTCTCCTGACGGAAGATCAATGGTTGCTGCTTATCCTCTGCTCTTGCCCTGGCCTAGGAGCAAAAAAACCTAAACACAGAAGAAGCGCCTTCAAGCTTAGCCCGCTCACTCCTACCCATTCAGTCCTAGCTGTCTGTCCTTGCTTGGCTTGCCTGCCTGGGAATTCCAGTTGATTAGAGTTCCCACTGGCTGGACGGTGAAATCTTTAGTTGGTTTCCGACAGCAACCCTTCTTTATCTATAGTCCCGTTCTTCGGTTGATTTACTTGATTGGCTAGTCTCACACAAGTCGATCAATAAATCTGTTGAAGATGTCACCATCAGTCGATCCGATCAACTAGTAATCGTAATAGAAGCAAATGAACTGAGATCTAACTCCTTTACTCTCAAGCTTGTGTTGTTCAATCAAGCTAAATGAACAGATTGGAAAAAGGAAGCCACATCACTGAGCGGGACTGAACCCAATCAATCTGTCAACCTAGGGCGGACTGAATCACAGACAGGGATCACCGGGCCGGGCACTTCTGGAAGCTGAGAACGTCCATTCCCTGGCTATCTTTTTTATCTGTTTACGCGCATTCTATGATTCTGGTAACCAATCTCATAGGGGAGAAGTCATCTGTCACACGCGGGTGTTAGGGCGAACTCCGGACCTCAAACAACGACTTTCGATCATTTTGATCGTTTTGGAAGAGCTCCCCTGTTCGAACATCCATTTCAGCCAAAAACAGGACTTTTGAAAAAGGATTTGAGTTCGGATCCGACTTCATTTAAGACTTTTTTTTTCTCTTTCAGGTTTCGTCGAGTTTATCAAGTGCGCAGTCATGAGTCTAAAAAGAATAGGGCTTTCCAGTCTAGAATTGAGATCGAGATGGATGCGTCTTCTTTCTCTTGAGCCAAAGCCAAAGAGAGTCAGTCCCTCTGAGGCTGGAACGAAGAAGAACTTCTGCCAGTCGAGCCAGATAAAGTAGACGATTTTCCACCTAGAATGAATGATAACAAATAAGATCTCTCAAGTGATAGCTATAGAAGGTAAAGACAGGTAAGAATGTATAGGGTTGCTGTTCTTGTTTCTGGATGTAGCTCCTTGCCTTTAGTGCTTCTAGACGAAGAGCTGAGTAGAGATAGGAATGATATTTCTCTTTTTTGATTAAATGGACCGCAGGCAGCTAAGCTGCTACAACCCTGAGAAAACTAGTACCAACCATGTCCGCAAACACGATGGGGCAAAGCTCTTGAGGTGGGTTAACCCAGTAAATGCATCTCTCAGATTGAGCCGAACCAAGACCCGCAAGGAAGTCCGCACTAGTATTGCCTTCCCGAAAGGTGTGACTTATCTGGCAGTCCCTCCCAATGAGCACTTTGCAATCCTGAATTAGCCCTCCCAAGGGATGACTCTTCACATCACCCATCTTAACAAGACTAATAGCTGCCTCTGAATCAGATTCAATCACAACTTTTCTAAAGCCCTTCTCCCAGGCCAGATTCAACCCTTCCCTTATGCCAAAAAGTTCTGCAGATAGACTATTTGCTGAGCCCACATTGAGGGAAAACCCCCCAATCCAGTCCCCCTCCTCATCACGCAACAGACCCCCAGCTCCTGCCCGTCCCGGAGGATTAGACGCGCTGCCATCCGTGTTAACTTTGACCCACCCGCGAGGAGGCTTGACCCAACTCACACTGATCTCCTTGCACTTCTTGGGTCACTCTTTATCCTTAAAGGCTTGAGTGGTTAGAGAACTTCAAAATTTCCCTTTCTAAGACGTTAAGAGGCCATGGGTCAGAAGATAGCCCTGTTCCTGTTAGCCCAAAGGGTTGAAACCGTGACAAGGAACCAAGTGCCCCACTTGATATTCTGGCCAACCCAATCCTCATTGGACTCCGCATTCTCTTTCAACCAGTCAAATAAGTTCTGTTCAAAGAGTGCTTTTGGAGAGGGCTTTAGCAAAGGAGGAATCCGATCGACTTTTAGTTCTTCTTCCCCATGGCGGAATTCAAAGCGAGAGTACTATAGGCATCCCTCTGTACGAGAAGGAAAGGTTTGGAAGCCTAGTTTCAATTTCTTTGATCTGGGAGGTATGCGTCCTTCGTTCATCCTTTCAATCTATCGGGTGGACGCTCGATCGGAACTCTAGTCGTTAAAGTCAAGTCGTTAAGCTATAGTCTCTTCTCCCCTCTCCTTAGATATCACGAAGGCACTAAATAGCATTGAAGCGAATCGGCGGCCATTGATTCATTAGATAGAGGGACCATTGGACTACTGACTGCATGAATGGATGAATCCCTCCGGTCGACTTGCCAAGGAAGTCAAAACCACAAGACAAGCACCCCTTACTCCTTTTTTTGGAGTTTTCACCCTTTGGTAACCAAAGCCTATCCTTCCCTTTGCTTCCGGCTTTGTAAATAGTCAAAAAGAAAGAGTCTAGAAATCGAATCGATCGCCATCTCCCCTCTGTGAGGCAGTTTCGCCCCAAGCATCCCAGCTTGTCTGGTTAACTTAGCAGGTTCCCCTCTTCAATGAAGAAATTCCAGATTGGTGGCTTTCCCCGAAAGGAATTCTTTGGTCACATCGGTCGACTCGTGTTATCTTAAGAAATGCAACTTCAATGCTCGAAATAGTTTTAAAAGATTGTAGTAACATTCAGCCTTCACTGATCGATCGCTACTGTCGCATGATCGAACTCAATTCTCGCATGATCTACTGTTCTGAGGATGCCTCTTTTTTTGATTGCGCAAAAGGTTTTGTAGCATGGTTTGTAGCATAAGGGCTTGTTGTTGGAGTTGCAGCAGAAGTGGATTCGAAATGTCTTAATAAATAAAACTGAACTTCGTTCGCTCCATCTCTCTGATGAATGAAGTCAAAAACCACTTTCTTCTTTGAGATCAAATTCAAAGATTGGAATTAAGATCTCAACTTCTTTTGTCTTTCTCATCAGCAAGCTTCTTCACTCACATCTCAGTTGCCAGATCAGATGGAAGAACCGCTTAATGAAATCCACTTTCAACGGATTGAACATGATGAGCGGACTTGAAGCGCATTCTCTTCTTTCAAAGATTCAGTGAGTGATCTACTCCCTCCATTCTCTTTAACCAATAGCACCTTTCTAGCGGACTATGTTCCGTGGGAACTTCGACCTCACCGCACTCCTTCATGCCAGTCATTGTGTTTGCTCAATCAACAAGCTAACTGAAATGATTGGAAGATTCATGAGAATGAACTGCTTTTCACACGAATTCCACGGGGTGCGAATACTGGTCAAGATCGAGATTGAGAGCCCGATATGGATCGAGATACGGAGCATGAGCAAGAGAGAAAAGCCCAAGGATAGGCTTCGCGAAAGGGAGGAAAGAACCGCCTACAACTATTAAGCCATACCTTTTTCAAATGCAGCCCCTGCCCCAACTAATAAGTGTGCTTTTGGGGCTTGACTACTTCACTTCTGCTTCTGGTATTTCATTCCGTGCAGTCAGGCGCCCTGCTAAAAAGTAAGGGCCGGGGCCCCAGCTAGCAGTTCTCCCTTTGGACAAACTGCTAGCTGGCTGGTGGTCTTGCCGGTCTTGCTGCCGGGAATGGCTGATTGTCTATCCAGTCGTTCACTTCCATTTCCATTGCTTCTCTTTTTCTTCTTTCCTTGTTTTCGAGGAGTTCCCATTCACCGTCATACCTTGTAGGTTCAGGGTTTCCGTTCTGGTGGAAGATCTTCCCATGAAGGATCGAACGCTTCCCATACAGGTGCTGACGCTGGTGACCAAAATATTTTCCTTCTTTCTTCTGCCCAATCTGAGTCATATTTTGCTATCTCCTGAAGAGAAAAGTTCTGTGCAGGGGGTGATATTTCCCAAATGAGACCTGGTGCCATGTCTGTTGGTGTTTTCATCAAGTTGCTGATCTTTCGTTCCATTTCTTCCCTTTCTTCGCCGTCGTACTCCCATTCGGAGTCATTCATAGGCTTGTAGCTTTCAGAAGGGTCGGGTGTTACCCATGGTTCTGCTTCGGAGGGATCTGATTCATACCCTTCACTCTGTTTTCCGTGGCCTTGCCCTTCTTGCGGCATTTCTGGAGGATCGTCCCATGAAGGAGCTGGTGCTGTCCAATTGGGAGGTGGTCCCGGAGGCTTTGAATATTGGACATAGAAATCTTATTTCCCTTACGGTTCTCCGAGAAGGCCGACTTCTGGGTCTCCTGCTTCGTGTATGCGCGTAGGGTAAATCTTGCATGCTTGGTTCCTGGGTGGGAGGTAATGTAGAGCTCTGCTCCTAACTGAAGGAGTAGCTAGCCGCTGTTGCTATGCCGTGTTTTACGATTGTTGCTGGGTTGGGTTTAGAATGAATAGCCAAATCCAGGGAATGAATCAAAGTCTTTTCCGAAGAAGGAGGGCTCTAAGTAGCGCCTCGATCTGAGGTTGAGTTTGAAGTTCTGATTGATAAAACATACGAGGCATAGGATGGATAGGCCTCAACCGAAGACCAAATGCAAAAGCCCAATTCTCGTACGTCAAGGTAGGGGTTCAGATCTCATCATGTTCCAAGCCCGTGAATGCGAGTTCTTCCCGTGAAAGAATCACGAGTCGAAGGGCTGTGCTAGGCCTTCCGGATTAGGTGATGCTAGCTAAAAGGTTTTGAATTAGTCCCCGGTAAAGAAAGGAAGCGAAGCGTAGGCTCGGCTCGAACTTTCAAATAGTCTAAGCTGGGGAAGCAGGAGTGAACCTTAAGGCGGATTTCCGTGAGGCGAGTTCATCACTTGATAGAAGAACGAATCGATGATAGGGTGTTAACGACCTTGCTTAGCAGCTTAGCGCGGTAAGGGATCTTTAAGGGGTAGTGGGGCTTAGCGCGGTAAGGCATCTGAGATTGACTCTGATGTTTACTCTTAAAGCCCTTCCTTCTTTTTTTTTTTCTGTAACCCCTAACCTTTTTCTTGTTTTAAGACGAGGCAATCAATCGTAGTGAGGAGCGCTGATCTCGTGCTCATGGTGCTTAGGGCTCATCTCGTGCTGAGGTGCTCGTGCTTTCCGCTTTCGCTTCTAGCGTCTCTCGCTCCTGCTTTCTCTGTTTCAGAACAAGCTAGGTAAGCGTGGATATGTCCCGAAGGCTCTATCCGGTTACGGCCCAGTGCTGGTAGGTCTCACTGAACACCAATCTAATCGTAAATCGTAAAATGAAAGATTTCGCTGATTGACATTGAGGTTTCTGCGTAGGCTCGTTCCTGAAGAGTGAGGCGAGTCGAGGCATCTTTTCTTTCTGGAAAGACGAGGAGAACTACTTTAATGGTTAAGGGTCCTGCCCTATCAAGCAAGTTAAAGTCAAGCTGCTCAATGCGCGTTACAAGCAAAAAATACGGGATTGTAGAACTTGAGTTTCAGCATGAGGAGCTCGTCAAGAAGGAGGGATTAAATAAAGGGAATTTATCCTGTGAGGCGAGTCCTTCACTATTGATATGGATAGCACCCTTATACAGGGACTTCCTCCTGCCTAAAGACTGAGGCTCGTTCCTGAACTTGAAAAAGGAAGAGTGAGGCTCATCTCACTCCGCTCACCCTGTTGCAGTTTGTTTTATTAGGGTTAAGGAAGGGGTTCTTTCTAAAGGAAGGGGCGATAGAGAAGTAGTCCTCTTAGTTGAAGAGTAGTAAGCAGCGCAGCTAGTTGGGACTTCTTCTTTTTATTAAAAAAAAAGGGTGGAAATTAAATACCTCTGTTGAATATTGAATGAGATAGATCTTTTATTGTTGAAAGAAGAGGTTAACGACCTAGCCTTATCGAGAAGTTCGTTGGGAAGGAAGGAGTACCGCCATTCCCTCCTAGACCACTCGTTCGTACTCAAAAACGGCATTCAATAGAGACAAGGTGGGGCAGGTTTGATTACGATCAAACAAAACAAGATTTTGTGCCCGGCAAGCGTTATGCTTAGATATAAATTCCCTTGTCTCCGCGCTTTTCTAGTAAGGAGGGAGGTCGGTATTGGAAATCTCTTTAATTCCTCTATTCATTCCGTAAGGCGAAAAGGAAATCCGATTTCGGTTAGATGCTAACTTACTCATAGTAAGGAATACGATACATCGGTGTACAAGATAGAGTTGGATCTGTGAGGTTGGTTATAGTAAGGCCTGGTTGCCTCTATCACGGGTAACGGCTGGGACTTTGCGAAGTCATCTCTTTCACAGCATTGTGAAGTCCATCTAGAGAGAGAGGTGCCTCACAAGAGATCCTATCGCCGTCAGAGAGCTGGTTAGGGGTAACCTCAGTGCATTTACGAATTTCATTAGCAGCTTTAGCCTTCGCGCGGTCCTCTTTCCCGACCTCTTTCTCCAATCGAAATCAGACTTGCGTACTCTGAGACCTGCTTGCCCTTCTTCCCTCTCGGCAAACAACTCCGGAATGAATGCCTTTGATGCGACTAGCCGGGCGGGTGGAAGTCGAGCAAGTAAGTAGGTATCTGCCTCAGAGCTGGTGCCATTAACACCCTCTTCTTTTCTATCAGTAAATAATGGGATATGCTTTTGAAGACTCCAGTTTAGAAGAGTAAGTGAAGGGAGTAAGCCCTATGAGCTATAGCCAGTAACTCGTCGTTGGAAGCAGTTGAAGTTCGAAGTTTTAGGGCAAGCACCTCTGGTTATATCCATTAACGAGTCGGTAGCTTCGGCAAGAGCGAATGCTAGTAAGGAGGTAGCTGCCCCAGGGCTAAGCAAGTAAGAAGTTTGTAGCTAAAGCGCATTCCGGTCATTAAGGAGCCTGTCTGTTCAATCAGTTGGTATCTGCTGAAGTGCTTTCTCAAGTAAGTAATCCAACTTCTTCTTCCTTGTCTATCTTCTTTTCAATCCCTCTTTAAAGAGGATCCAGTAAGTGGTTTCCGTTGAAAGGCTCATTTCACGGCTAAGTTGCTTCCGTTCTCCTCTCCTGTGCTTGCAGCTGTTGACGGTCTTTATCAAGTACGCTATGATCCCAAGGTATCTATGAGTTGGTAGCTAGAGTTCCGAGCTCTCCGGCTATGAGCTCTCGCAGCTATGATTTAGTAGCTAAGCCCCATCATTGAGTTGAGGACCCCTCGGACCGCCCCCTGGTGTCCGTAACCCTCTGGATTTAGTTTCTATGGGTTGGCTTCTCTTATTGCTTAAATTGTTAGTTTAGCCCCTTTCCTGAAGGCTTCCTGTCTCCTTGTATGCCTAAATTCGGTCTCTATGCTCCTCTAGTCGTTAGAGCTATGCCCTGTAAGCTCAGGCATCTGGTAGTTGTTATCTGCTAAACGCCAAGGTTTAGGGGCTCAGGGAAGTAGTCCCTAGTTGTTATCCCCGGCTGAGTCTGTTGAAGTTCAAAGGTTTATGGCAAGCAACGAGTAACGCGTTGAGAGCAAGTAAGGAGTTGTTGGCTGCGGCTTTGGCGAAGTCCGGTCAATCCGTTGAATTGGTATCTGCTGAAGGTCTAGCTCCAGTCTACTAATGGAATCCCTCCTTCCTTTACCTTCTTTTCTCTTCCCTAATCGTCCCTAAGGAAGCCAAGTGTCTTCTAGCGATGAGCTATCGGCTGTTGTCTCTAGTAGCTAGTTGTTGTCCGCTAACCTCCCCTAGGGCTCAAGCCAGGGTTATGAAACCTATTGTCTTTCTCTGCCTTAGCAGTTCTTCTAGGTCAAATCCTTGTTTTATCCCCGCTCACTGATAGTGGTCTTAACGACAGCTTCTTTCTTTCTGCTTTCTAAGCCTCTTCTTTCTCCCTCCCTTCAAGAGCTAGTAGCTATGCCTTTAACTACTCTTCTTTCCCAGTGAGTGTAATAATTCCTGTAAGCTTCTTGTTTTCCGTTGTCTCCTTTGACTTGTTGGTCTTTAAGTATTAGACTTTTGTAGCTTATTCGTCTGAATCATAGGGGACATTGCATTTCTCTTCCCTCGGTGTTCGCCTCTTATTAGGTCTGAGTACTACCAGACGAATGAGCGATCGCGTATTCGTCTTATGGTGGCATCTCTGTTTTCTTCTTTTCCGTTTCTTGTTTCCCTGTCTTCTTTGTAAGTCCCTTTTTAGGAGCATCTCTTTAAGGGCGTTTCTCAAAGTATGATTGTTGCTCGTCCCCGGACTGTGGTTTCAAGTGGCTCTCCCCTTGGATGAAGCTAAACGGCAAGTCCGGGCAAGCTAGTAACGAGTTTTTCTCTTCGGCGGAAGCTGCCCCTAAAGCAAGTAACTCATAAGCAACCACTCCCTTCCCCACCTATGAGTAAGCTAAAGGTCTTCTTAGCAGAGGAAGTGAAGGTGGCTAGCCTCTAAGGAAGCTAGAGCTAAGAGCTCTGTTAGTTAGTGTATGGTATCTCGTATCTATGAGTTAGTCGCTATCCGTCCGGCCGAATGCAAGAGTCAACTCCCGGGAAGCCAAGTGTCTTAGAAGAGTCCGTAAAGGTATCCTAATACCTAGTAGCTAGGGCAAGTAGTCCCCATTTGTTATCTGCGGCTGAAGCCGCTTCAGTTCGAGTTTCTCTAGCAAGTTCCAAGTCCCTAGTTTGTAGCTGCAGCTAAAGGGAAGTCCGTTCAAAGGTGTCAAGATCGATACCTGAGAACTTGTTCCGATCAAATGCGTATCTCACACGTTCAGGCCATAAAATCCCAGTAGACCGCTGCTCTCCTCTTGAGTTCATTCACTCAAGGAGGAACGAATAGGAGACGCGAAAGATATATTCACTACACAAAACCATCCCCCCGGCCCGGCGGATCTCCAGCAGGCTTTCTCAAGGGCAATATCAATATCCATTCCCCGGCGAAGACGCAGGCAGCCCCATCTTTCTTTCCACCCCCCAGCCCAAAGGAAAGTGTGCCTCTTGCTGTGGTATCAACGATTACCTAAAGAAGGTCTTAGAAGAGGTCCAGGTGATGGGCTAGGAAGTTCATTCCTGTCTCTCCGGCTCGGCATCGACCGGATCTTTCTATCAGGATTTCTATCTATCCACCAGGGCTTCTGCAGCCAAGCCGGCAAGGCATTCTATTCCCACTTCACATTCCTCCCAGTCTAGGGGCTAGGAGCGGATTAAGGCTGTCAGTCGTACCAGGATGTTCATTCCTTCATTCATATCTAAATACGTGTTAAGAGAGCGTAATCAAAAGATTGAGAAGAGGAATTAGATCGCCCCGGGGAAAGACATTAATATGCAGGATTGAAAACCTCGCTCTTGAAGTGAGTCCTCTTCTACTATCCCGGTAGTTCGCTAGCAATCTGAGTAAATAAGGGTCCCCTCGAAACGAAAGTAGGTAGAAGGAACCCCGCTAACTCTGAGAAGGTATGCTGCCCCGGTAAACCCGAGTTAGTCCGGTAAGCCCGATCGGGATGATAAAGGTGGACTTGTCCTGCCATTAATTAAATTAAGAAGAAAACCCGAGGTAACTATCACTAGAATTCCGAACCACCTATCCTAGTAAATAACATCTTTTTTGTTTTATCGAATCGCTTGCTAACTGCTAACAGAGTAGGAACAGATTAGGTTGGTATTGTTCCTAAATAGAGGGCTGGTCCCCTTAAACTTAAAGTAGGGGCCTCTTTCCTCTGAGCTGGAATAGGGGTAAAAGAAATAAGTTGGCTCCTCGCCAGGCATAAATAGAGGCATTCCTCGGGTGATTTCCAGCTTCTTCCTGTGGATTCCCTACCCCTATAAAGTAAGGGGAAAGGGTACGGGACTAAAGCCAAGGCCTTTTTTCCTTCTATCGTGCCTATCTATGCGGCTCCCGACTCTAGTTCTTTCATTTGAAGGTTCTTCTCGATCTGGCTAGACGCCCTTCCCTATGGAGGTTCTGTGTAGGATTTCAATCTGAGATTCAGACTGTGAAAACAAATCAGACTCTAGGTATAGCGTTGCGTCTGCATCGTATGATTAGTCGGATTAGTACGATCTAGCCTCTTGGAATGGGGCGCAGGAAAAGAAAACCTACTTTTGGAGCAGGAAACAGAAGCACGCTGCGGGTAAGTAAGAGAACCTCTTTGACTACCTCTTATAAATAGATCTGGGGTTGGCGAACCCTTTGCTCAACGTCGAAGTAAAAAGAAGGTGCATACGTGTCTAGTCTAGCCTAACAAAATTGACTATGCTGAGAGTAAGGAGTATATATCTCCCATTTTTTAGTAAGGCTAAGCCCCAATAAGGATAATTTGGTGTCTTTCTGGTCAGTATAGGGCTAGTCCCCGAAAATGCTTCCTCGTGGTTTCGTTGGGGTTTTCTTTTTATTTTTCACTTTCTTTCCGCCCGATTGAAACTTACCTTTGACTGCTTCTATTCCCCTATTTAACTGCTTTCCCTATTTGCTTACGGATTTGCTTAACGAATACTTCCCTCAGGCTGGTTATTCCTTGCTTGACAAAGAGAAGGAAAAGTACTTTCAGATAAGAGTTTACTAGATAGCACTGGAAGGGAATCGCTATCGTATCTCTAAAAGGAAGGACGGGATTCCATCGAACGGAAAGCCTTCTTACGCCTTATTAGCGAGAGTTTTGACTGGCAGTAGTACCTACACCAACCAGAGGAGCGCTTTAACAGGACTTATGCTTCCCATAGACCGAAGCCCTCACCCGGAACAGGAACTAGGACCTTCGAAGGGGAACTACTGACCCACCTACATCCCCTCCCTAACGCCGCGAATAACCAGGATTTATCTTATTGCCATCCACAGAGCCCGGACTAGGAACATCTATGGCACCGGAACCGGATGCAGCGGCATCTGAACCAGGAACCAGTGATTCAGAAGCTAGCCTTTCACCCTATCCAATGACCCCGGAGAAGAACCAAACATCTCATTCTCAAGTTCCTCTGCTGGCCCACCTCCTTTTCTTTCTCTTCCATCCGCTCCGCTGCCAGGCAGCATTCAAAGTCCAATAAACCAATTCCTTTACCTGTATTCGTATCCTTGCCAGCTAACGGGAACTACCAAACCCAGCTCTCCCGATCTCTCTCCCAATGGAAGGAGGTGACCCAATAGAACATCTTTCGAAGGTAAGCTACAAAGCATCCATCAAAAGGACTCGGGGGGTGGGGAATAGGAGGGTAAGAAACAGCTGACTAGAGCCATTAGGCATCATCTCAATCTCCGGATCCAAAGGAATCGCAGCTCTCCTCCACCTCCTTCTCAATCTTTTGATTCCGATGCTTCCAGCAAGAGGTCAGGGAGAGGAAATGAAGCTCTATCTTCCTTGCTTGCTTTCATTAGCTTACTTTCTCATAACAACTAGAGTGAAGTGCTTAGTAGAGAAGCTAAGCTTCCTTGCCTTGCTTAGAGCTTTCATTGTTAGCTTTTCTTATATCTTGCCTACCGGAGCAGAACCACTAGCATTATTAAAGAGCGAGAAGTGCCTTGCATGCTATGCTTCCTTTCTTGCCTGCCTCTCTGGCTTATAGATGGAATTAAGGAGAGCTTGTCTCTCTTGCTTGGAATGAGCTAGCCTTACTTATGCTTAGGCATTCCTGACTTACCTGACAACTCGCTTGAAAGAGCATACTTAAGAATCACAACTCCATTGCTTAGGCATTATTGTGTTTATTATATTGCTTACTTAAGAATCCGTACTAGCATGAATTAGCTTCCTTTAGCCTTTAGAATCAAATCACTACTAGCTATCAGTGCTTGCTTAGAGCTTAGCTTACGAGTCTCCCTAACTCTGATTCTCTGTATAATAGATATATCATCAGGTTATCCTTATGGATTGCTGTTCTTCCAGGTATGCTAGTCTTCCTCGCAGAACGAGCCCCCGTAGGCTTTCTTTCTCGCTTCAAGTTATAGCTTGCTTGATTGCATACAGGAATTGAACTATAAGGCTATAAGTGCTTGCTGTCTTATCGCTTCGCTCGCTTTTGTTCTCAATAATTCATATATAGATATAGAAGTTGTTGTTCTCTTTCATAGCTCAAGCTTGTTGGCTGGACCCGGTCTGTTGACCCTGGCTTGGCTTGAAGGTCTGCTTTTTCTCTTGCTCATAGGAAGGGGTTTAGGCCTTGAAAGAGACCTTGTTGATGAAGCTAAGGTGATTTGATGTCAGATGCCGCCAACCCCCGTTTTGCCTATATAACCCCAGCCTTAAATTCGATCTTGAGAAAGAAGCCCTTGGTTCGAAGTTGAGGATTCAGAGCAGATCAACTCCAGGTTCCGCAGCTTCTATAAAGTAAGATCTTCACGATCCGGTTGACTCATTCATAAGAGATAGGAACGCACAAGCACAGGCGAGAGGGAAGATTACCTTCTGACAAGGGATTGGCTAAGATTTGAGATTTTCTTTTGTCTCTCCCATTTCTGTGACCAAAATCGCTTTGACTTATTCGACTAGACGGGGAAGGTCTGTCCCTTCTCCACTGGAAGAAAGTAGATGATCACGTAGGGCGAATGAATCAAAGAAAGGGAAACTTCTCCATCCCAGAAAGCGGAGTGACTTCTTGAATCTTTGAATAGAGAGCCCCATTAACCAGACAAGCTGGAGGAGACAAGCTACCTCACAGAAAGGATGACGAAGGGCCAGTTGACGCAGCAAGCTAGAGCTATGAAACCGCCCCTTTCTCATTTAACTCGTCGGATTATGAATGAGATATTCAGACGTCAGCTTGAAGGCTACGATTCCGTTCTTCTGTCTAGGTTCCTTGTTGCAAGGCCGGGTTTAGGCGTTTTAGGGCCTTTGAAACTGCCTATAATGGGGGGACCTAATGAGATGCCTTAAAGTCGAGGGTTGGATAAGCAAACCCGGCCAAAGAATCACTATTTCGATTGAAGCTCTGCCGCGGTGACCCAATTATCAAATTCTCATATACAGATAAGCGAGAATGCCCTTTCTGACAGGGCTGCGTCCTCACGAATGCCAAACTTCGTAGCTCAGCTCATCTGGGATGACCAAGCTCCAGGGAGGTTTTTGGTTCTGGGGTTGGAGATGAAGTCAAATCCGAGTTGGATCGGCTTGGATAGGGATTTCGAACTCTAAGAAAGGCAAGGCAAAATGCCAATTCTTCCGAGAATCCTTTATCAAAAGCCTTGTTTTGGGCATAACAAGCCCTGCCAACCGTTGACTGGCATCTCACTCTATCGAGGAACCCGGTTTGGCTTCAATTGAGCGATTTCAGCAATCCAAGCGGCGGGTGGAATGAGTCCCTCCTTTCCAAACTTGCTCGCTTTGCTGGTTTTAGGCTCTGAAATCGATGTTGTTGGCTGCCAATGGTGGGGAAAGCAACGAGGAATTCCAAAGTGGAAAGGAAAAGGGCAGTTCCAAACGAAGGACCCAGTCTCCAGGGGCAAGCTTCCCGGTGTCCAAGTGTCAAGTCCCGAGGGCTTGTGTCCGCCCAAAGCAAAGGTGCCTTTTTTCTTGTTTGCCTTTCCTTGCAATGAACCGAAAGGTGAGAGGCAGGGCTCGGTCTCAAGGTTCAAAGTCACTAGTCAGTCCAACTGCACGAGTGAAAGGCGAAAGCCAAGATTACGTGCAACCAGGTGTAACGTGTCAAAGGTCACCGAGTCGTCGGAAAGGGGAATAGGTTGTTTTGCGCATCCAACAACTGAAAGAGTTTGCGGAGAAGGGTTGAGTTGCGTAATAGCAGATTCGTAGGTAAATAAATCGTTGGATTTGAAATCGAACTCTCCCCCTTGGGCGGATAGGAATTTAGACTTTCAATGGTCCGCTCTTCTCTCCTCGTGATCGAAGCTGACCCCAGAAGTTGGGTATTCCTTCTTAAGAGGACACTAAACCTCCCGATCTTGCTAGCCGGGCTCAGTCTTTCAAGATTCAATCTTTCCCCTTCCCTCGATCCTGGTCCCAGGGAATCGCTCTTATAGTAGGAGGTTGACTATGTCCCCAACTTCTCTTTATTAAGAGACTCGGTTGTGTACTATAATTATAATAAATAGATTGTACCCCAAGCGCGGATCCCAAAGAAAGCAGTTGGCTCTTCCTGGCGTAAATGCGTGAGCAGCGTTAGTTGTTTTGTTCGTATCTTGTGCGCGATAGTAAAGCGTTAGACGTCAAGAATCAATTTAGTGGACGGTTTTGCGCAAGCAAGGATCGTCGTTTGGCGTTTTAGTTGACGGTTAGAAATAAGATCTAGCAATCTGGTAGTTCCTGTAAGCCAAGCAGCTATCGAAGAGCGTAGGAGAGAGATCAAAGAGTAGTCATCTTGTAACAGATATCCTTAGCAGGGGATTCCTTCCTCTCTACGACCACCCTGATCTACGCTCATCCCTTCTTTCCTTCTTCCTAGGAGCTAAAGGTCTTATTCCCTTAAGCAGTCTGTAGGCGCTAGGTACTGTCTTCAAGTGCCTCTTACAACCCGGACGCTTCTCCTAGTGATGTTAATATCATTCTCTCGTCCTGTAGTTCTTATTAGACTCCAAGATCTCAATGCAATTTGAGGAGAATAAGTTTGCTCCTGCAGGTTTATATCCCTCTAGAATGCCTTATAAGCCCTTCTATCTATCCCTCTCTTGCTAGTAGCTCTCTTCTTTCCTAGTAGCTAGCTGGTTGGGGAAGCTAGGAAAGAAAAGAATAGATTAGATTGGATCTTTCTTCTTTCCTTTGGGAGTAATATGTAGCTAAAGTGTCCTTCCTGTACTTGGAGTGTACTAAGGACTCACCTCTTCTTGTTTGTGATTGCCTTTAGTACAGTGATATGAGTGAGGCAGCCTTGCGTCTAAGAGTTTCCTGTAGTTTCTCCTTCCTTTTCCTTGAAGGTTAGAGCAAGGCAGGAGAAGAGATAGATCTTACCTGTAGGATGGTAGCTTCACTTCTAGGATGGTATCTTCCCTTCCTTACCTAACTATAAGTTCTCTAAGGTGAGTGCATCGAAGTCTCTCCTAGTAGCTAGTATGAAGCTATGGCTAAGGCAGTAAGTTAAGAGAGTTCCTGTAGTTGCTCTCTTCTGTTATGAGAGAGAGGGGCTAGAATGCCCTTTCTCTTCAGTCCAAAGGCCAGTGAAAGTAGTATGATATAGTAAGGTAAGAAAACCCTGTAAGAAGTTGTCCTCAAGGGGCCTCTCTAAAGCATTTAAACGAGAGTTTAGATAGCCTCAGCTACTCCCCCATTATAGGTCCTATGGGCCTTTTGGTTGAATCAAGATGGTCATATAATCACTCTCATTCATCTAATAGTTAGATAGTTCTTCCTTTCTCCCCTTCCTTCCTAAAGTCAGGTTTTTATTCTTACCGTTAGCTCATCTAAGTCCTTGAGTCCAATGAGGCTAAAGAGTTAGAAGTCTTAGACTCCAAGAGCTGCAATGCATATAAAGTATAATAGGTTTCCGCTTCTGCTTATCCGCTGTTGTTGGCATTCCTCTCCTAGTTTTTCTCTTTCTCGTAGGTCTTACTCTATCCTATCTAATATAATTTCTTTCCGTCTTTGGTTGTTAACTGTATGGTTAGAAAAGATAGGAAGGAAAAGAATGGATTATATCCCTAATCGGTCTTTCCGCTGTTAGGTAGTTGATGTCCTTGACTGCCTTCTTAGCCTATCCTGCCCCTCCAGCTGCTAGTAGTTCTTGTTCTTGGATGGTAGCCCAGTAGCTAGGTTCTTTGTTGTTGTAATGTCCTTCCTAGTAGGAAGGTTAGAACAAGATAGGCCTGAGTGAAGTAGCTAATTGAAGAGTGCTGCTAGGGAGGAGCTTAGGCGAAGAAAGAGATGACTTTTAGGGTAGAGATAGAAGGCGCTTTTAGAATTAGATTGCTCTTTGCTTCTTCTTCCCTTGAGGTTTAGGACTGGCTATGAACTTCCTTACCTCACAGTGAGTGTACTTAGGACTCACCGCTTCTAGTTTTTAGTTGAATGTAGCTAGGGTAGGTGGATTCTGGATAGAGAAACCTGAGAATCCCGTGGGCTTAGAGAGTAGTTCGAAGGATAGAAAAGAATGTATTCGATGGTAGCTCCCTTACCAGGAGAGTCAAGCCAGTGACAGAGCTTTAGAAAGCCGAGACAATGATTAAGCCGGAGATCGTCAGCCCTCCTCCGAGGCCGTCAGTCGCTTGCGTATATGATGAAATATTCAATGAATACTCCCGGCAATAGATCACTACTTGAGCATTGAAACTAAGGAATTTCCCATTCCTCAGACCTTGGTTGACAGAGGTCTCTCGCTGAATTAATGTATGTCCCCTAGCCACTTTGCTAATGCTTGAGATTCCAGAAGGAAGCAATCAAAGGGATGCGCGTTACTAGGAGCTAAAGATAGCATTCCCTTAATAAGCTGTCTACGGCAATCTCTCTGTAGCAAGAAGCCCTGTGAAAGCCATCTCATAGGTGATTACGTCCTGGGAAAACGAGAGAAAAAAGCCTTTATTTTGTAAGCCGTAGCTTTTTTTAAAGAAAAAGTAAAATATCGACTTTCATTCCACTTTAAAAAACTATAGTAAGGTAGCGAAGTTCAGAGGAGTGGCAGGCAAGCAAGAAGTTCATCCATTGAAGTTGAAGTAGTTTCAGTACTTCATCGATTTTAGTTGAAGTAAACGATTGATCTCTATCGTATCAAGTAAGGGGAGTAAGAGGGCCACATGAATCGATCTTCTTTATTCAATCTAGATCTCCCTTGCAATTGATCTGTGCGATATCGAGTATGCTAACGCGAATCTCTAACGGTTGTAATCAAGTCTCTCAATCGCTCTCTCCTGTCGTTAACTCTCGAAACTCTTGCAAGTCTCTCAAACGGTCTACCTGTCGCAACGGTCGCGGGGCTTCGGGGGGGACTAATGATATAGATAAGCCTTTTTATTACTCGTTTAGACTTCCCCCCTTCAAGAGCTCCGCTAGTATACTAACTTGGTTACCTAGCCCAGAATAAAGAATCCATAGAGAGTATCAAAGAGAGTAAGGAATTCTTATAACAAGCATGTAAGCAAATCGCGGTAGTTACGCGATGGCTGTTCCGCAAATAGAAGCTGTTGGATAAGAGCGATTGGTCTTCCTCTTGCAATCGAGAATAAGGACTTCAAAGCGCAAATAGGCAATCGAGAAAGGCAAATAAAATAGGTGGAAATCGGTATTTAGTACGGTGGTATGCGAGGAGCAAGACAGTATGCAATCAATAAGTACGAGCAAGCTCACTCATAGTACGGTAAATAAGCACAAACAGCAGCAGTAAATCGCCAGTTCTTTCAGTATTCGCGATAAGCAAGATAAGGTAGATCTTAGAATAGCTAGTATAAGAAAGTAAAGTAGTCACTTCCGGAGTGAATGAGTGCAGCAAGGAAAGAAGCCTATAAGCTATTAGATGCAAGCGAAGTATAATAATATAACATAAAGCAAAAAATCCAAGATTTCATAGAAGAAGGAAAAATCAACGTGGCGGATGAACAGGAAGCTCCTAAGAACCCCAACGAGAAAATGGGAGTTTTTAAGAACTCGCTCCCTAGTCACGCTCCGGTCTCAACATGCTGGGCCGAGGAAGTGTCCGATTTCCAACATCCCCCTACCATCACTACAATTAATGTTATTAATGCTCTCTGGCTTTGTGAGGAAGATCCCTCCCACTGGATCATCATGACCCCTACGTTCCGGCTTCCAAAGGCGATCCTAAGGGAAGAATAATTTTGAAAAGGGATAAGGCTGCAAGAAGAACCTAGAGAGGAAGCTCCACCGAAAGAAGAAGAGGAAATGCCGCTCAAAGGAGAAATGCTGCCGGAAGAAGAGGAAATAAGACTCGAGTTTCTGGAAATGTTTCAAGAGGGAGTTCCATGGGAAGAGGAAAATTAAGAAAAAGAGAAAAAAGAGAAAGAAAAGAAGAAGATTGAATGGATTATCCAGAACCTGCTTCCGCCGCCGTCGCACGAACCATTTATGATGGCCGCGTCTGGGTGGATTGTGGTGCTACCATTCCTTTAGGATACCTTTCGGCTTCAGTAAAAACTCTTCCCCCTTAGTTTTTATAGATATTGAGTTTGTACGGTAACTCAACTTTGAG